GCTAGCGTAGCTTAACTAAAGCATAACACTGAAGATGTTAAGATGGGCCCTAGAAAGCCCCGCAAGCACAAAGGCTTGGTCCTGACTTTATTATCAACTTTAGCCAAATTTACACATGCAAGTATCCGCACCCCTGTGAGAATGCCCCACAGTTCCCCGTCCGGGAACAAGGAGCTGGTATCAGGCACAGCCTACTGAGCCCATGACACCTTGCTTAGCCACACCCTCAAGGGAACTCAGCAGTGATAGACATTAAGCCATAAGTGAAAACTTGACTTAGTTAAAGCTAAGAGGGCCGGTAAAACTCGTGCCAGCCACCGCGGTTATACGAGAGGCCCAAGTTGACAAACACCGGCGTAAAGCGTGGTTAAGTAAAAACTCACACTAAAGCCAAACATCTTCCCGGCTGTTATACGCAACCGAAGACAGGAGGTTCAACCACGAAGGTGGCTTTACCTAGTCTGAACCCACGAAAGCTATGGAACAAACTGGGATTAGATACCCCACTATGCCTAGCCCTAAACATTGATAGTACTATACACCCACTATCCGCCCGGGAACTACGAGCAATAGCTTAAAACCCAAAGGACTTGGCGGTGCTTTAGATCCACCTAGAGGAGCCTGTTCTAGAACCGATAACCCCCGTTCAACCTCACCCTTCCTTGTTTAACCCGCCTATATACCGCCGTCGTCAGCTTACCCTGTGAGGGACTAATAGTAAGCAAAACTGGTACAGCCTAAAACGTCAGGTCGAGGTGTAGCGTATGGAGGGGGAAGAAATGGGCTACATTCGCTATTACAGCGAACACGAATGATGTACTGAAACGTCCATCTGAAGGAGGATTTAGCAGTAAGCAGGAAATAGAGCGTCCAGCTGAAATTGGCCCTGAAGCGCGCACACACCGCCCGTCACTCTCCCCAAAGACGCCAATCAATTAACTAAAACCTAATAATTAAAAAGGGGAGGCAAGTCGTAACATGGTAAGCGTACCGGAAGGTGCGCTTGGTAAAATCAGAGCGTAGCTAAGATAGAAAAGCATCTCCCTTACACTGAGAAGTCACCCGTGCAAGTCGGATCGCCCTGACGCCCAACAGCTAGCCCACCTAAACAATTTCAACAAACCCTTGTTAATAACCCCTAAATACCCCAGTATTAAAATTAAACAAACCATTTTTCCCCCTTAGTATAGGCGATAGAAAAGGGACTACGGCGCAATAGAGAAAGTACCGCAAGGGAACGCTGAAAGAGAAGTGAAACAACCCAGTAAAGCCCAAAAAAGCAGAGATTTTACCTCGTACCTTTTGCATCATGATTTAGCGAGTGTACCCCAAGCAAAGAGCATTTTAGTTTGACGTCCCGAAACTACGTGAGCTACTCCAAGACAGCCTATATAATAGGGCGTACCCGTCTCTGTTGCAAAAGAGTGGGGAGAGCTTTGAGTAGAGGTGACAAACCTACCGAACCTAGTTATAGCTGGTTGTCCAAGAAATGAATAGAAGTTCAGCCTCTTGGCTTCTCTTTTCACACTAGTTTAACCCCTATTGATGCCATAAAGAAACCGAGAGAGTTAGTCAAAGGGGGTACAGCCCCTTTGAATCAAGACACAACTTTACCAGGAGGGTAAAGATCATAATAATTAAAGCTAAATATTCTGGTGGGCCTAAAAGCAGCCATCCCCTTAGAAAGCGTTAAAGCTCAGACATATTACTAAACCCTTCTTATCCTGATCACCAAATCTTACCCCCCTAATCGTACTGGACCATCCCATGCCCTCATGGGAGTGACTATGCTAATATGAGTAATAAGAGAGCCTCAGGCTCTCTCCCTGCACACGTGTACATCGGAACGGACACCCCACCGACACTTAACGGCCCCAAACAAAGAGGGTACTGGATAATAGACCAAAAAACTAGAAAAATATCCAAAAATAAACCGTTAACCCCACACAGGTGTGCCCCCGGGGAAAGACTAAAAGAAAGAGAAGGAACTCGGCAAACACACTAAGCCTCGCCTGTTTACCAAAAACATCGCCTCTTGCATAACTCAAAAATAAGAGGTCCCGCCTGCCCTGTGACTATTTGTTTAACGGCCGCGGTATTTTGACCGTGCGAAGGTAGCGCAATCACTTGTCTCTTAAATGGAGACCCGTATGAATGGCATAACGAGGGCTTAACTGTCTCCTCTTTCAAGTCAATGAAATTGATCTCCCCGTGCAGAAGCGGGGATACAAACATAAGACGAGAAGACCCTATGGAGCTTTAGACACTAAGGCAGCCCACGTTAAAGACCCTAAATAAAGGATTAAACCAAGTGAGCCCTGCCCTAATGTCTTTGGTTGGGGCGACCGCGGGGAATTAAAGAACCCCCACGTGGAATGGGAACACCCTTCCTACAACTAAGAACTACAGTTCTAGTAAACAGAATTTCTGACCAGCAAGATCCGGCAATGCCGATCAACGGACCGAGTTACCCTAGGGATAACAGCGCAATCCTCTTTTAGAGCCCATATCGACAAGGGGGTTTACGACCTCGATGTTGGATCAGGACATCCTAATGGTGCAGCCGCTATTAAGGGTTCGTTTGTTCAACGATTAAAGTCCTACGTGATCTGAGTTCAGACCGGAGTAATCCAGGTCAGTTTCTATCTATGCTATGCTCTTTTCTAGTACGAAAGGACCGAAAAGAAGAGGCCTATGCCCAAGGCACGCCTCCCCCCCACCTAGTGAAGTCAACTAAAATAGGCAAAAGGGCATGCCCCTCTGCCTAAGAAAAAGGCATGTTAAGGTGGCAGAACCCGGTAATTGCAAAAGACCTAAGCCCTTTCTACAGAGGTTCAAGTCCTCTCCTTAACTATGATATCCACACTCATTACACACATTATTAATCCCCTCACCTTCATCGTACCCGTTCTTCTAGCCGTCGCCTTTCTTACCCTTCTTGAACGAAAGGTGCTTGGATATATACAACTGCGAAAAGGTCCCAATGTTGTAGGGCCTTACGGGCTCTTACAACCTATTGCTGACGGCCTCAAACTCTTCACTAAAGAACCTGTTCGCCCTTCCACATCCTCCCCCGTGCTATTTCTCCTTGCACCCATTCTGGCCCTCACCCTTGCTCTCACTCTCTGAGCCCCAATGCCCCTCCCCTACCCTGTAATTGATCTTAATCTAGGTATTTTATTTATTCTTGCCCTTTCCAGCCTCGCAGTTTACTCAATTCTAGGCTCAGGCTGAGCCTCTAATTCAAAATATGCCCTCATCGGGGCACTACGGGCAGTAGCCCAAACTATCTCCTACGAGGTTAGCCTAGGCTTAATTCTACTAAACATCATTATTTTTACTGGTGGTTTTACCTTACAAACATTTAACGTTGCCCAAGAAAGTGTTTGATTAATCCTACCCGCCTGACCCCTCGCCGCCATGTGATACATCTCAACCCTAGCTGAGACAAACCGCGCCCCTTTCGATCTTACGGAAGGGGAATCTGAGCTAGTCTCCGGGTTTAACGTGGAGTACGCAGGAGGGCCCTTTGCCCTCTTTTTCTTGGCAGAATACGCGAACATTTTACTAATAAATACTCTTTCAGCCACCCTTTTTCTAGGTGCCGCCCACATCCCCGCGATCCCTGAACTTACAGCTATAAACCTAATAACTAAAGCAGCCCTTTTATCAGTGGTGTTTCTCTGGGTGCGAGCCTCCTATCCTCGTTTCCGATACGACCAACTCATGCACTTAATTTGAAAAAACTTCCTACCCTTAACCCTTGCCTTGGTTATCTGACATCTCGCCCTCCCCATTGCCTTTGCTGGACTGCCCCCACAGTTATAACCACGGAGTTGTGCCTGAAGTAAAGGGCCACTTTGATAGAGTGACTTATGGGGGTTAAAGTCCCCCCAACTCCTTAGAAAGAAGGGGTTCGAACCCTACCTAAAGAGATCAAAACTCTTAGTGCTTCCACTACACCACTTCCTAGTAAGGTCAGCTAATTAAGCTCTTGGGCCCATACCCCAAATATGTTGGTTAAACTCCTTCCTTTGCTAATGAACCCGTACATCTTGTCCACCCTCCTCTTTGGTTTAGGACTAGGAACCACCATTACATTTGCTAGCTCCCACTGGCTACTCGCCTGAATGGGCCTTGAAATAAATACCCTCGCCATTATCCCACTAATAGCACAACACCATCACCCCCGAGCAGTTGAGGCCACCACCAAATATTTTCTTACACAAGCCACTGGAGCTGCAATGCTCCTGTTTGCAAGTACAACCAACGCTTGACTAACAGGACAATGAGACATTCAACAAATATCTCACCCCCTTCCTATTACTCTAATTACTCTCGCCCTCGCATTAAAAGTGGGCCTCGCCCCCCTTCACTCTTGACTGCCCGAAGTCTTACAAGGATTAGACCTCACCACGGGCCTTATTCTCTCTACTTGACAAAAATTGGCACCTTTTGCCCTACTTATCCAAATTCAACCTACTAACTCAACACTTCTTATTGCACTAGGACTTGCATCAACCCTCGTAGGAGGTTGAGGCGGTTTAAATCAAACACAACTGCGTAAAATCCTGGCCTATTCTTCCATTGCCCATCTTGGATGAATAGTTCTGGTCATACAATTCTCCCCCTCCTTGACTATTCTTACTCTCTTAACATATCTTATCATGACCTTCTCAACATTCCTTGTATTTAAACTTAACAACTCCACTAATATTAATGCTCTCGCTACATCCTGGGCTAAAGCCCCAGCCCTTACATCTTTAACCCCACTAGTACTATTATCTCTCGGAGGCCTACCCCCACTCACAGGTTTTATACCAAAATGACTTATTCTACAAGAACTAACTAAACAAGATTTAGCCACTACCGCCACGCTAGCAGCACTAACCGCACTTCTCAGTCTTTATTTTTACTTACGTCTCTCATACGCCATAACTCTAACTATGTCTCCTAACAACACTGCTGGCACAACCCCCTGACGTCTTCCCTCTCTACAAACCACCATACCTCTTGCTATCTCAACCACCGCCACACTACTTCTGCTTCCACTCACCCCCGCCGCAGTTGCACTCTTGGCACTCTAAGAGACTTAGGCTAATACAAGACCAAGGGCCTTCAAAGCCCTAAGTGAGGGTGAAAATCCCCCAGTCCCTGATAAGACTTGCGGGATACTAACCCACATCTCCTGCATGCAAAACAGACACTTTAATTAAGCTAAAGCCTTTCTAGGTGGGTAGGCCTCGATCCTACAAACTCTTAGTTAACAGCTAAGCGCTCAAACCAGCGGGCATCCACCTACCTTTCCCGCGCCTTGTCTTACGGGTAGAGACGCGGGAAAGCCCCAGCAGGTGTTAGCCTGCCTCTTAAGATTTGCAATCTTATATGTTGAACACCTTGGGGCTTGGTAAGAAGAGGACTCAAACCTCTGTTTATGGGGCTACAATCCACCGCTTAAAACTCAGCCATCCTACCTGTGGCCATCACACGATGATTTTTCTCGACTAATCACAAAGACATTGGCACCCTATATCTAGTATTTGGTGCCTGAGCCGGAATAGTAGGCACAGCCCTAAGCCTCCTAATTCGAGCAGAATTAAGCCAACCCGGCGCCCTTTTAGGGGATGACCAGATTTATAATGTAATTGTTACAGCTCACGCCTTCGTAATAATTTTCTTTATAGTAATACCAATCATAATCGGGGGTTTCGGAAACTGACTCATTCCCCTGATGATCGGGGCCCCAGATATGGCCTTTCCCCGAATAAACAACATGAGTTTTTGGCTCCTCCCTCCCTCTTTTCTACTTCTCTTGGCCTCTTCGGGGGTCGAAGCAGGGGCAGGAACCGGGTGAACAGTTTATCCCCCTCTTGCCGGAAACCTGGCCCACGCGGGTGCTTCTGTTGATCTAACAATCTTCTCCTTACATCTGGCGGGGATCTCTTCAATCCTCGGAGCAATTAATTTTATTACAACCATTATTAACATAAAACCCCCAGCCATCTCCCAATACCAGACCCCCCTTTTCGTGTGGTCTGTCCTTATCACAGCAGTTTTACTCCTCCTCTCCCTCCCCGTCCTCGCCGCCGGAATCACAATACTTTTAACAGACCGAAATCTGAACACCACCTTTTTTGACCCAGCAGGGGGCGGAGACCCCATCCTCTATCAACATCTCTTTTGATTCTTTGGACACCCTGAAGTGTATATTCTCATTCTTCCCGGCTTCGGAATAGTCTCCCACATTGTGGCCTATTACTCAGGGAAAAAAGAACCTTTTGGATACATAGGCATGGTCTGAGCTATGATGGCCATCGGCCTTCTAGGATTCATCGTTTGAGCTCATCACATATTTACGGTGGGTATAGATGTAGATACACGTGCTTATTTTACTTCTGCTACAATGATCATCGCCATCCCCACGGGCGTTAAAGTTTTCAGCTGGCTTGCCACTCTTCACGGGGGCTCTATCAAGTGGGAAACTCCCCTTTTGTGAGCTCTTGGCTTTATTTTCCTTTTTACAGTCGGGGGTCTAACAGGTATCGTTCTTGCCAACTCATCCCTCGATATTGTTCTGCATGACACCTATTACGTAGTAGCCCACTTCCACTACGTCCTATCTATAGGAGCCGTATTCGCCATTGTTGCCGGCTTTGTCCACTGATTCCCACTCTTCTCAGGCTACACACTCCACAGCACTTGAACAAAAATCCACTTCGGAGTAATGTTTTTTGGTGTAAACCTCACCTTCTTCCCCCAACATTTCCTAGGGCTGGCTGGAATGCCCCGACGATACTCAGACTACCCAGATGCCTATACTCTATGAAATACCGTCTCCTCAATCGGATCACTAATCTCCCTGGTGGCAGTAATCATGTTCCTCTTTATTATTTGAGAAGCATTCGCTGCTAAACGTGAAGTTCTAGCAGTAGAACTCACAACAACCAACGTAGAATGACTACACGGCTGCCCTCCCCCTTATCACACATTCGAGGAGCCTGCATTTGTTCTAGTTCAATCAAACTAACGAGAAAGGGAGGAGTCGAACCCCCATGAACTGGTTTCAAGCCAGTCACATAACCGCTCTGTCACTTTCTTCATAAGACACTAGTAAAACAGCACATTACACCGCCTTGTCAAGGCAGAGTTGTGGGTTAAAACCCCGCGTGTCTTAACCTTTTAATGGCCCATCCCTCCCAGCTAGGATTTCAAGATGCAGCTTCACCTGTTATAGAAGAACTTCTTCATTTTCACGATCACGCCTTAATAATCGTTTTTCTAATCAGCACTATAGTACTTTACATTATTGTGGCCATAGTCTCCACAAAACTAACTAACAAGTACATTCTCGACTCTCAAGAGATTGAAATTATCTGAACCGTGCTCCCAGCAATTATCCTTATCCTCATCGCCCTTCCCTCTCTGCGCATTCTTTACCTTATAGATGAAATCAACAGCCCCCTCCTCACTATCAAAGCTGTCGGCCATCAATGATACTGAAGCTACGAATATACAGACTACGAAGACCTTGGATTTGATGCTTACATGATCCCTACACAAGACTTAAATCCCGGTCAATTCCGACTTTTAGAAGCTGACCACCGGATAGTCATCCCCGTAGAATCCCCAATTCGAGTTTTAGTTTCTGCTGACGACGTTCTCCACTCCTGAGCAGTTCCGGCCCTCGGAATCAAAATAGACGCAGTCCCAGGACGCCTTAACCAGACAGCCTTCATCGCATCCCGTCCCGGTATTTTTTATGGTCAATGCTCCGAAATCTGTGGAGCAAACCACAGCTTTATGCCCATCGTAGTTGAAGCAGTCCCCCTAGAACATTTTGAAAACTGGTCATCACGAATACTTGAAGACGCCTCGCTAAGAAGCTAAACAGGGGACAGCGTTAGCCTTTTAAGCTAAAGATTGGTGACTCCCAACCACCCTTAACGACATGCCTCAGCTCAATCCCGCGCCTTGATTTGCAATCCTAGTCTTTTCATGACTAATTTTTCTCGCCATTATTCCCCCAAAAGTAATAGCCCATACCTTCCCAAATGAACCGACGCTTCAAAGCGCCGAAAAACCCAAAACAGAATCCTGAACCTGACCATGACAGTAAGCCTTTTCGACCAATTTATAAGCCCCACACTCCTCGGAGTTCCCCTAATCGCCCTCGCTATTACCCTCCCCTGAATTATGTACCCCGCCCCCACAGCCCGGTGACTTAACAGCCGTTTCCTAGCCCTCCAAGGATGATTCATCAATCGCTTTACTCAACAACTTCTTCTTCCCCTAAGTCTTGGAGGCCACAAATGAGCCGCCCTCCTAACCTCCCTAATGATCTTTTTAATTACCATAAACATGTTAGGCCTACTCCCCTACACCTTCACCCCAACTACACAACTCTCCTTAAACCTGGGCCTCGCAACTCCTCTTTGGTTAGCCACAGTAATTATTGGTATGCGAAACCAACCAACGCATGCCTTAGGCCACCTTCTCCCAGAAGGGACTCCCGGCCCTCTAATCCCCGTCCTGATTGTCATTGAGACAATTAGCTTATTTATCCGCCCTCTCGCACTAGGAGTACGGCTAACCGCCAACCTAACTGCTGGTCACCTCTTAATTCAACTCATCTCAACAGCCGCCTTTGTCCTTCTCGCTTCTATACCAGTTGTGGCCCTACTAACATCTACAGTTCTTGTTCTCCTAACTCTTCTAGAAGTTGCTGTCGCTATAATTCAAGCCTATGTATTTGTTCTTCTCCTAACTCTTTATCTTCAAGAAAACGTCTAATGGCCCACCAAGCACATGCATACCACATAGTTGACCCTAGCCCTTGACCTCTAACAGGGGCAATCGCTGCCCTATTAATAACCTCAGGTCTTGCAACCTGGTTCCACTTCCAATCCACAATCCTCATAACACTTGGAACAGTTCTTCTTCTACTCACCATATTTCAATGATGACGAGACATCGTACGAGAAGGCACTTTTCAAGGCCACCATACACCCCCAGTCCAAAAAGGCCTCCGCTACGGAATAATTCTTTTTATCACCTCTGAAGTCTTTTTCTTCCTGGGTTTCTTTTGAGCCTTTTACCACGCAAGTCTCGCACCTACCCCTGAGCTAGGGGGTTGCTGACCCCCTTCAGGCATTACTACCTTAGACCCCTTTGAAGTCCCCCTACTAAACACAGCCGTCCTTCTTGCCTCCGGGGTTACAGTTACCTGAGCCCACCACAGCATCATAGAGGGCGAACGAAAGCAAGCAGTACAATCCTTAGCACTGACGATTATCCTTGGCTTTTACTTTACATTTCTTCAAGGCTTAGAATACTATGAGGCCCCTTTCACAATCGCAGATGGCGTATACGGCTCTACCTTTTTTGTAGCTACCGGTTTCCACGGACTTCATGTAATTATTGGCTCTACATTCTTAGCCGTCTGTCTAATCCGTCAAATTTTACACCACTTTACATCCGAACACCACTTCGGATTTGAAGCAGCCGCCTGATACTGACATTTCGTAGACGTCGTATGACTATTCCTCTATATCTCAATCTACTGATGAGGATCTTAATTTTTCTAGTACTAACTTAGTATAAGTGACTTCCAATCACCCGGTCTTGGTTAAAATCCAAGGAAAAATAATGAACCTAGTTACAACTGTGATTACCATCGCCACCCTTCTTTCTATCGTTCTGGCCATTGTATCTTTTTGACTTCCCCAAATGACCCCCGACCACGAAAAACTCTCCCCTTACGAGTGCGGATTTGACCCCGTGGGCTCTGCCCGCCTGCCTTTTTCCCTTCGATTCTTTTTAGTTGCCATCCTTTTCCTGCTCTTTGACCTAGAAATTGCTCTCCTTCTCCCCCTGCCCTGGGGAGACCAACTTACAGCCCCCCTAACAACCTTCCTTTGGGCCACAGCTGTTCTAACGCTCCTTACCTTAGGTTTAATCTACGAATGACTCCAAGGGGGCCTAGAATGGGCCGAATAGATAATTAGTTTAAGAAAAACCTTTGATTTCGGCTCAAAAACTTGTGGTTAAAGTCCATAATTGTCTAATGACCCCCGTTCACTTTGCCTTTTCATCGGCTTTCATATTAGGATTAACCGGCCTAGCCTTCCATCGAACCCACCTGCTTTCCGCCCTTCTATGTCTAGAGGGAATAATGCTAGCCCTATTTATTGCCCTCTCCCTTTGAACCCTACAACTGGGATCAACAAACTTCTCCGCAGCCCCCATACTCCTCCTAGCATTCTCAGCTTGTGAAGCAAGCGCGGGACTTGCCCTACTGGTAGCCACTGCACGCACTCACGGCACTGACCGACTTCAAAGCCTAAATCTCCTGCAATGCTAAAAATTTTAATCCCTACCCTCATACTTATCCCCACCGCCTGAATAGCCCGCCCAAAATGACTTTGGCCCACCACACTGGCACACAGCCTATTAATCGCCCTAATCAGCCTCTTTTGACTCACCAACATAGCAGAAACTGGTTGGTCAAGCCTAAATTTCTACATGGCCACAGACCCCCTTTCCACCCCTCTTCTGGTCCTTACCTGTTGATTGCTACCCCTAATAATCCTGGCAAGCCAGAACCATACAGCATCAGAGCCCCTCAACCGACAACGAACCTATCTAACCCTTCTCACATCCCTGCAAATTTTCCTTATCATAGCCTTCGGAGCAACCGAAATTATTATGTTTTATATTATATTTGAAGCTACTCTTATTCCTACCCTTATTCTTATTACCCGCTGAGGCAACCAAACCGAGCGTCTAAATGCCGGTGTTTATTTTCTCTTTTATACTCTCGCCGGGTCTCTCCCTCTTCTTGTTGCCCTCCTCCTCCTCCAGAATAGCACCGGCACCCTCTCACTCCTGACAATCCCTTACTCGGATCCTGTTGAACTCTCCTCTTACGCACACAAACTGTGGTGAGCTGGCTGCCTTCTTGCATTTCTAGTAAAAATACCCCTATACGGCGTACACCTTTGACTACCAAAAGCACATGTCGAAGCCCCCGTTGCAGGCTCCATAATCCTAGCTGCCGTCCTACTTAAGCTAGGAGGTTACGGAATGATACGAATAGTCATCATACTTGAACCACTAACTAAAGAATTAAGCTATCCCTTTATTGTTTTTGCCCTGTGAGGTGTTATCATAACCGGCTCCATTTGCCTGCGTCAAACAGATTTAAAGTCTCTTATTGCCTACTCCTCTGTAAGCCACATGGGCTTAGTTGTAGGGGGTATTCTTATCCAAACCCCCTGAGGATTCTCCGGAGCCCTCATCCTCATAATTGCCCACGGACTAGCATCCTCCGCACTTTTCTGTCTTGCTAACACAAGTTATGAACGAACACACAGCCGAACCATGCTACTAGCCCGAGGGCTCCAAATAGTCCTGCCCCTGATAACAGCCTGATGATTTATTGCAAGTCTTGCAAATCTGGCACTTCCTCCCCTACCCAATCTAATAGGCGAACTAATAATTATTACTTCTTTATTTAATTGATCATGATGAACCATCATTTTAACCGGGGCCGGTACACTTATCACCGCAAGTTACTCCCTTTACATGTTCCTCATAACCCAACGGGGGCCACTTCCAGCACATATTATTGCCTTAAACCCCTCACACACACGAGAACACCTCCTCATGGCCCTTCATCTAATTCCCCTCATCTTGCTCATTCTTAAACCTGAACTAATCTGAGGATGGGCCTCATGTAGATATAGTTTAACCAAAATATTAGATTGTGATTCCAAAGACAGGGGTTAAAGTCCCCTTATCCACCGAGAGAGGCTCGCCAGCAACGAAGACTGCTAATCTCCGCGACCTTGGTTGGACCCCAGGGCTCACTCGGACAGCTCCTAAAGGATAACAGCTCATCCATTGGTCTTAGGAACCAAAAACTCTTGGTGCAAATCCAAGTAGCAGCTATGCATCCCACTTCACTAATAATAACTTCCAGTCTAATTATTATTTTTACATTGTTAGCCTGCCCCGTCTTATCAACCTTGACCCCTCGTCCTCAGTCCCCAGATTGAGCCACAACCCATGTCAAAACAGCAGTAAAATTGGGGTTTCTAGTTAGCCTTCTCCCTCTATTCTTATTCTTCAACGAAGGGGCGGAGACAATTGTCACTTCCTGAACTTGAATAAACACCACCTGTTTTGACATCAATATCAGCTTTAAATTTGACCACTACTCGATTATTTTTACCCCCATCGCCCTGTATGTTACCTGATCAATCCTTGAGTTTGCATCTTGATACATACATGCAGACCCCAACATAAACCGATTCTTCAAATACCTCCTAATTTTCCTAATCGCCATAATCATTTTAGTAACAGCAAACAACATATTCCAATTATTTATTGGCTGAGAGGGAGTTGGCATCATATCTTTCCTCCTTATCGGCTGATGATACGGCCGGGCAGATGCCAACACTGCCGCCCTACAGGCCGTCGTGTATAATCGAGTTGGAGATATTGGCTTAATCTTTGCTATAGCATGAATAGCTATAAACCTCAATTCATGAGAAATACAACAGATTTTTGTAGCCTCTAAAGACTTTGATCTAACCTTCCCCCTCTTAGGGCTGATCCTCGCCGCCACCGGCAAATCCGCCCAGTTCGGCCTCCATCCTTGGCTTCCCTCTGCCATAGAGGGCCCTACACCGGTCTCTGCCCTACTACATTCAAGCACCATAGTCGTTGCCGGCATTTTTCTGCTTGTTCGCATGAGCCCCCTTTTAGAGAACAATCAAACAGCCTTAACCACCTGCCTCTGCTTAGGCGCTCTAACAACCCTTTTTACAGCCACTTGCGCACTTACCCAAAACGACATCAAGAAAATCGTCGCCTTTTCAACATCCAGTCAACTAGGACTAATAATGGTTACAATTGGACTAAACCAGCCCCAACTAGCCTTTCTTCATATTTGTACCCATGCCTTCTTTAAAGCAATACTTTTCCTGTGCTCAGGCTCCATCATCCACAGCTTAAACGACGAACAAGACATTCGTAAGATAGGCGGTATACACCACCTCACCCCCTTTACTTCTTCTTGTTTAACAATTGGGAGTCTCGCCCTTACCGGAACCCCCTTCCTAGCAGGCTTCTTCTCAAAAGATGCTATCATTGAAGCCCTAAACACATCACACCTAAACGCCTGAGCCCTAACCCTCACCCTCCTAGCCACTTCCTTCACAGCCATTTATAGCCTCCGCGTGGTCTACTTCGTATCCATGGGCCACCCTCGATTCAACTCACTCTCTCCTATTAATGAAAACAACCCCGCCGTAATTAACCCCATCAAACGCTTAGCCTGAGGAAGTATCGTTGCTGGCCTTTTAATTACCTCTAGTATCACCCCCTTAAAAACCCCTATTATAACAATGCCCCCACTACTTAAACTAGCCGCCCTTGCTGTTACAATCACTGGTCTTATTTTAGCTTTAGAACTGGCATCCCTAACAAGTAAACAATATCAAACCACCCCTAACCTGTCCTCCCACCATTTCTCTAATATACTAGGATTTTTCCCAACAATTATTCACCGCCTCACCCCAAAAATTAATTTAATTTTAGGACAAACAATTGCCAGCCAAATAGTAGACCAAACCTGACTTGAAAAAACAGGCCCCAAAGCCATCGCCAACTCCAACCTTCCTTTAATCACCACAACAAGTAACACACAACAGGGGCTAATTAAAACATACCTGGCCTTATTCCTTCTCACTCTTACCCTCACCATTCTTTTAACCATAAACTAAACTGCTCGAAGCGTCCCTCGACTTAAGCCACGAGTTAACTCCAAAACAACAAACAACGTAAGCAACAACACCCAGGCACTCAGTACCAACATCCCCCCTCCCACCGAATACATAAGGGCCACCCCGCCCACATCTCCTCGAAACACAGAAAAATCCCCAAGCTCATCCGCTGGAACTCAAGACGCTTCATACCACCCACCTCATACAGTGCTTGAAATTACCACCACCCCCACAACATACATAATCATGTACAGAAAAACAGGCCGACTTCCTCAACTCTCTGGAAAAGGCTCAGCAGCTAAAGCTGCCGAGTACGCAAATACCACTAATATTCCACCCAAATAAATTAAAAATAAAACTAAAGATAAAAAGGGGCCCCCATGGCCCACCAAAACCCCACATCCCATGCCTGCTACAACCACCAACCCCAAAGCAGCAAAATAAGGAGAAGGATTAGAAGCAACAGCTACTAAACCTAACACCAACCCCAATAAGAACAAAGACATAATATAGGTCATAATTCCTGCCAGGAATTTAACCAGGACTAATGGCTTGAAAAACCACCGTTGTTATTCAACTACAAGAACCTTAATGGCCAGCCTACGAAAAACTCACCCCCTACTAAAAATCGCAAACAGTGCACTAGTTGACCTCCCCACCCCATCAAATATTTCAGCATTATGAAACTTTGGCTCCCTCCTAGGCCTCTGCTTAATTATCCAAATCTTGACCGGGCTATTCCTCGCTATACATTACACCTCTGATATCGCAACCGCCTTCTCATCTGTTGGTCATATCTGCCGAGATGTAAACTATGGTTGACTTATCCGCAACCTTCACGCCAACGGGGCTTCTTTCTTCTTCATCTGCATCTACATGCACATCGGACGGGGCTTATATTACGGCTCCTACCTTTATAAAGAAACTTGAACCGTTGGTGTAGTTCTCCTCCTCCTTGTAATAATAACTGCCTTTGTTGGCTACGTACTTCCCTGAGGACAAATATCATTCTGAGGCGCCACCGTCATCACCAACCTTCTTTCTGCAGTACCATACGTTGGCAACGCCCTTGTACAATGAATCTGAGGGGGCTTCTCAGTAGATAACGCCACACTAACCCGATTTTTTGCTTTCCACTTTCTCTTCCCATTCGTCATTGCAGGTGCAACCCTCATTCATCTCCTATTTTTACACGAAACTGGCTCCACAAACCCCCTTGGCTTAAATTCAGCCGCGGATAAAATCTCTTTCCATCCTTACTTTTCTTACAAAGACCTCTTAGGCTTTGTAGCACTACTAACTGCCCTTACAGCTTTAGCACTATTCTCTCCCAATCTCTTAGGAGACCCTGACAACTTTACCCCTGCCAACCCACTAGTGACTCCCCCACACATCAAGCCTGAATGATACTTTTTATTTGCCTACGCCATTCTACGCTCCATCCCAAATAAACTTGGGGGCGTTCTAGCCCTCTTGGCCTCCATCCTCGTTCTCCTGGTAGTACCTATACTCCACACGTCAAAACAACGAGGCCTAACCTTTCGCCCCGTCACCCAGTTTCTATTTTGAACCCTCATCGCAGACGTCGCCATCCTAACCTGAATCGGGGGCATGCCCGTAGAACACCCCTTTATTATCATCGGCCAAATTGCATCCGTCCTATACTTCTTCCTCTTCTTAGCACTATTTCCCTTAGCCGGCTGAATAGAAAACAAGGCCCTCGGATGATCTTGCAATAGTAGCTCAACGCCAGAGCACCGGTCTTGTAAACCGGATGCCGGAGGTTAAAATCCTCCCTACTGCTCAAAGAAAGGAGATTTTAACTCCTACCCCTAACTCCCAAAGCTAGGATTCTAAATTAAACTATTCTCTGACGTGCGCATATGTACTAATTTTAGCATATGTACTAATTTTAGCATATGTACTAATTTTAGCATATGTACTAATTTTAGCATATGTACTAATTTTAGCATATGTACTAATTTTAGCATATGTACTAATTTTAGCATATGTACTAATTTTAGCATATGTACTAATTTTAGCATATGTACTAATTTTAGCATATGTACGATCACCATTCACTTATATTAACCATAAATGGTGTATTAGTACATATATGTATTATCACCATTCACTTATATTAACCATAAATGGTGTATTAGTACATATATGTATTATCACCATTCACTTATATTAACCATAAATGGTGTATTAGTACATATATGTATTATCACCATTCACTTATATTAACCATAAATGGTGTATTAGTACATATATGTATTATCACCATTCACTTATATTAACCATAAATGGTGTATTAGTACATATATGTATTATCACCATTCACTTATATTAACCATAAATGGTGTATTAGTACATATATGTATTATCACCATTCATATTATTTAAATACATACATATATTTAATCACCATAATTAAGGTATTCCCACAATCAATATATCACTACATTTTGGGCGGAACATAAAGCAATTAGAGTTTTATTTTACATATAATTAAATCAAGGATGGCTAGAGATTTAAGATCGAACACTTAAACTCACTAGTTAAGTTATACGTTTCTCAACATCCCATCATATCACAGTATACGATGTAGTAAGAACCGACCATCAGTTGATTGCTTAATGATAACGGTTATTGAAGGTGAGGGACAAGTATTCGTGGGGGTCACACACAGTGAATTTTTCCTGGCATTTGGTTCCTACTTCAGGGCCATTGATTGATATTATTCCTCCCACTTTTATCGACGCTGACATAAGTTAATGTTGAAGTACATCCCCGAGATAACTCAGCATGCCGGGCGTTCTCTCCAGTGAGCAAGGGGTTCCTTTTTTCTTTTTCCTTTCATCTGGCATTTCAGAGCGCACACGGTAATAACTAATAAGGTATGAACATTTTACTCGCTCAGCGAGTAAATATTATGAGTGTTGAAGAGATATATTTAGAAGAATTGCATACTTGTATCTCAAGAGCATAAGAAGTGTTTCTTTAATCGAAACATCCCTATCATTACCCCTGGTTTCTTAGCGTAAAACCCCCCTACCCCCCTTAAACTCCTGAGATCACTAACACTCCTGAAAACCCCCCGGAAACAGGACAACCTCGAGCAGCTTAATTCGGGCGAAAATGTGCTCAAAATATGCTTATTTACACTATTAAAATGGCGAATAA